GTTTCATATTTTCATATACATATAATAAACTATATACATCTGAAATGAAACCTAAGATAAAAAAAAAAAGAATGGCTATTTATCGGTTCAGGGTATTTTTTTTTTTTTCTGTTTTAGGGTGGGGGTAGGGGCAAGAAAATCCCATCTACTGACTCATTGTACATAGACATTTTAGTTATAAATGTTGCATAAAAATACAAGTGATCCTTAATTTAGTTCCAGCATCTGATCATACGTGTATTACAATAAAGAAGGAGGATTTTCAATGCGAGATATAAAAACATATCTCTCTGTGGCACCTGTGCTAAGTACTCTATGGTTTGGGTCTTTAGCAGGTTTATTGATAGAAATTAATCGTTTATTCCCGGATGCCTTGTCATTTCCTTTTTTTTAATTCTAGTTATTAATATGGGAAGAAATAAATAAAATTAGAGATACAAAAAATTCTATGTGACTAAATTTCCCCACCCCCTTTTTTAGTTGTTTAGGATAGGAAGAAAAGAAAAAGAATAAAGGGGGTATTTAACCCTAGCGTGGGATGGGTGGGTCTAATATCGAATTTGATTGGTAGAATAGAAATGTAGGTCTAAGACAGGCTTCACGAATATAAAATACGTAAACGAAATACTGTGATTAGACTAAGAACAATTGCTAGTTAGAAAAAGTTGTATTAGTTAATTATTACATTATAATGAATGCTTTTGAATGCTTTCAAAAGAAAATTTTAGTGACTTCTATTGATTTTTCGTTTTTATGTTCCTTTCTTCTTCTTCGGTTCGGGTCAAAAATAGAAGAGTTGAGTCGATCCAAAATCCAAAGCAAAGGAGGTCCATGGCCAAAGGCAAAGATGTCAGAGTCAGAATTTTTTTGGAATGTACCAGTTGTGTCCAAAATGGTGTCACTAAAGAATTTCCGGGCATTTCTAGATATATTACTCAAAAGAATCGACACAATACACCCAGTGAATTAGAATTAAAAAAATTTTGTCGCTATTGTAAAAAGCATACAATTCATGGGGAAGTAAAGAAATAGATCGAACAGAGTGTGTGGGTGATCCTTCCAATCCAAGGAGCAAGAGGAGGTTAATAGCATATATAATATATAAAACATATATAACATATATAAATAACATTATAAAACATATATAACATATATAAATATAGAAATAAAACCCTATCCTATTTCGGTCGGATCTTAAATGCATGAAGAAATAAGATTTTAGAGATAAGGAATAAACCATGGATAAATCCAAGCAACCTTTTCATAAACCCAAGCGATCTTTTCATAAACCCAAGCGATCTTTTCATAAACCCAAGCGATCTTTTCGTAGGCGTTTGCCCCCAATTGGATCGGGGGATCGAATTGATTATAGAAACATGAGTTTAATTAGTCGATTTATTAGTGAACAAGGAAAAATATTATCTAGACGAGTGAATAGATTAACCTTGAAACAACAACGATTAATTACTATTGCTATAAAACAAGCTCGTATTTTATCTTTGTTACCTTTTCTTAATAATGAGAAACGATTTAAAAGAATCAAGAATGAGAAACGATTTGAAAGAATCAAGAATGAGAGACGATTTGAAAGAATCAAGAATGAGAAACGATTTGAAAGAACCAAGTCGATCTCTAGAGCTACGGGTCCTAGAACCAGAAATAAATAGGCATACTATACTCTTCAATTGGCTCAAAACTTCAATCTGAAGTCCACATTGAAGTTTTTGAAAAAGATTAGAATCCGTATTTCATTTTCATTATTGTGTTGTAATAAAAAAATGGGGAAGAATAAATCCTTTTTTTTTTATTGAAACATGTTCGTTCATTCATACTACTTATCTTAATTTAATTTATTTTTATTCTATCTTCCCGGAGTTTATTCTCCGGGGAATTTTATTTCAACCATTCCTGTATATAATTTTAGAATCTCTTTTATTTGATAATCCTTTTGAAATGATGCAGAGACAATTCTTATTTAATATAGCTATTTGCGCAGGTATTTTACGATTAAGAAGCAATTGCCTCTTGTACAGATTATGTATCAATCTACTATAACTATAGGAAACCTCGTTCTCACGAGTTACTGCATTTATCCGAGTGATCCACAAACGACGAAAATCTCTCTTTTGCCTACCTCTATCTTTATAAGCGGAAACAAAAGCTCTCATTTTCTGTTGAGTAATAGTTCGAATAAGTCTTGAATAGGCCCCTCGAGAGCTTGATGCAAATAAACGCATTTTTGTTCGGCGTCTCCGAGCTGTATATCCTCGTTTAACTCTGGTCATTTAATCAAATTAAACTTTGATGAATAACTAATTAATTTCTGTTCGTTCAGTCATTCTTTTTCCTCGGTTCAATTAATAACAAAACGGATTATTCCGATATATAAAATATAAATTCCAATGGCTTTTGCTACTATAACCTTCCCAACCACAATTTTTTATTTTATTTCTTTCAGTCAGGTATTTCGCTTGTGGAAATAAGAAATTCGACCAATCAATAATAAAAAAATTTGTAAAATAAATTAATTTATAAATTATTTTAAATAAAATAAAAAAAAAAAATAGTGGATTCCTTCGTTTCTATGGTTACTTCTTAAACGGTGAGGTCCTCTCTATACACCGGAGCTCTTTTTCCCATTCCATTTAATCAATGTTTTTGGTAACTTGTACAGTTCGCACTTTTTGGCTCTACCCATGAATTATACAGTAATAGGTCTTTTCACAATGAGAGCTATCCATACAGTGACGGCATTTAATTATGAAAGTTGGCTAGGTAGCTGACCCTCTTAGTCCGTTAGTTCAAGAATAGGAGCATAATAGTTTTGCTTCTAAAATAGGGTTTCCCCGCTTAATGGATAACCTTTTGCTACCAATGGAGAATTTATTTTCATCTCAAATCGAGGTGATTGGATTTGCACCAACAGAAACCATAAAATTCATACACAATCAATAGAGGTATATGATACATCTTTATTTTTAGTTTTATTTAGATAGTAAACACTATTCTTCCATTTTTCCATTCTATCTATTCATTGGTACTAGTTATTGATACTGGAACAATTGTATCATTTGTTCGAGCTCATGATCTAAACGAGTCGCACATACACCCTAGTACATATTCCTCGACGCTGAGGGCATCCTCGAAGAGCGGGAGATTTTGTGACATTTCTGATTGGCTGTCTTGCGTTTCTAATAAGTTGTTTAATAGTTGGCATGTTGAATCGTATATATATGATGGGATTATAATGGGCTGGTTTAGATCGATCTTAACCTGATGATTATGCATTTTTTCCCTTCAATTGAATGAATATTTGACTTGGGTAAAAAAAAAATATTCAATATCCAATCACGGAAAATTCAAATTACGGTTTGAAATGGAATCATGTATTTACACGGGATCCCCAGCATTTTAGACCCCTACAAGATCAACAATGCCATAAGCTTTGGCTTCTGTTGCTGACATAAAAATATCCCTTTCCAGGTCTTCGGATATAACCCATAAGGGGGCGTTCGTTCTTTGTGCATAAGCCTTTGTGAGGATGTCGCGAAGTATCACTAGGTGTCCCGCTTCCATGATGATTTCCTTCGACTCTCCCTCATAAAAAGAACTAGCAGGTTGGTGAATCATAACCCTGATTATATAACATCCATCATGAGCGGCTCCTCTATCTCCACGATTGGTCGAAGGGAAGGAATAAAAATAACAATAAGAAAAAGATAGAATCGAACAACCGTACAGGCATCTTTTGTACATTGCATACGGCTCCGCAATGGAATTGACCTTTCCCTTCCGTCCGCCAAAGAAAGGGACAAGGGTACTAGAAACAAATAGGGTCCATCCGATCCAGATCGTTGAATGATCCATTTACCACCCTTCCCCTCGTAGAAGTCAAAAATACTATGATGGTTCTGTTGCTTTATATATTTTTTATTTATCTCGTCTTTAATCTTTAATTTAGCAATCCCAAGGTTTTTTCTGACCCGATCAAATAAGGTAAGGAAAAAAGATCTTTTTTTTTTCTTTTTTATAACATTAATATCAGAAAGGCACTTCTGGTGTGTAAGAAAAATGATTTGTGACGCTGAAACAGACCTCCGACGCATAAGATCAAATCGGAAATAACCTTTGTTTCATACTACTATTTCGATACATAATTTCATGTTATGAAAAAACAAAAAAGGTTTGTTCTGTTCATATCGAACTTAAAATGCCATGCTATTTTTACTTATTATTCATGTTCCATATGGCGAAGGCATAGTCTTTTTTTTTTTCAAATAAAAAACTCATTGGCGCCAAGCGTGAGGGAGTGCTAGACGTTTGGTAATTTCTCCTCCGGCCAGAATGAAAGATCCCATTGAAGCGGCTAATCCCACGCATATTGTATTTACATCCGGTGGCACAGCTTGCATAACATCATAAATAGCTATTCCTGCTATTACCCCTCCACCGGGGGAGTTTATAAACAAAAAATGATCCCTAGTTTTGTCCTCTAGACTAAGATATACCATAAGGCCAACAAGGTGATTCGAGATCTCGCCATTAACCTCTTGACCTAAAAAAAGGAATCTTTCTCGATAAAGTCGGTTGATTAGGACAAAATTGTATCCTTTAGTAACCGTACCTGCACCTTTGGATGCATACGGTTCAAAAAGGCGAAAAAAAAAAAAAATCAATGTGTCGATTCCAGTCCTATTTCTTTTTTTTTAACAGGGTTTTTTGTTTTTCTCTAATGAAGGGACTTTTTCTTATATTATTCTATTCTTCAAGAAACATCATAAGTTTTTGCTTCCTTCCCTAGAAAAACCCTATCTACCTAAATAAAAAAAAAAAAAAAGAATTCAAAAAACTTATTGAACTAACCTCTCATTGATGTATTGTTTCATCGAGATTCAAATCACGATGTCATTTTCTTGTTCCTAAACGGGCCCATTTATTTCTTTTAGGTTCATGTTCTACTCCGGGTAAATATCTATCCGAATTTTATTTTCACATATAGGGCAAATTTTGTCAGTGCCACTTTTTTTTGCTACGATTTTTTTTTTCAATTCTTTTCATGCCTTCCGCCAAACTATTTGATATTTTATTATACTATTCCATTGATTGGTAGTTTGAGATAACCCCTAGGGCCTAGGGTATAAAAATCCTTTATGATACAAGTGAGAATGGGACCTATATTACCCATTTGGTATTTTCTGAACGGAGCCTGCATATTTCATTTTAGTGGTACAAGCCAACCATAAATTCTTCTAATTTGGATTATTGATCTCTAAAAAAATGGGATTTAATTGTACTTCGCGCTCCGAGTTTTTGAAGGTTCAATCAATCCTTCTTGGGCGAAACGGAGGATATCTCGATCGGGAGAGAGAACGGGTAAATCCCATATGACCCAATATGTCTGACAAGTCGCACTATACGTCAACCCAGCTTGCATCTTCCTCTTCAGGACCCTGAAAAGGTACTTTTGGAATACCAACGGGCATTAAATCAAAAAAAAAAATAAATTCAAGTACTATAACTTTATTTTGATGTGGAAACGTAACAATGAATTTATTGTCTTCATCATTTTTATTTCCTATTTTATACATAGATTGGAGGGTTCATACAGAAATACGGAATGAATAAAGAAAAATTCTTATGAGGGGATCGTTCGAATAATCAACAAGTGTTTATGCATTCGTTTTCAAAAAAATGAAATTAATCCCCCATTGCGTATTGTTACTTATCGGGTATAGAATAGATCTGCTTCTCTTTGTTCCTACGAACAGAAATTTTCCATTATTTCCAATGTAACGGAATAAAATAAATATGAACCCTTGTTCATAGATAATCTACTGAAAAAGGTTAGGTACATAGTATATATATATTTTAGTTTTTTAGTCCAATGCGATAAAGTTACATAGTGTCTATTTATCTTTGATAAAGGGGTATTTCCATGGGTTTGCCTTGGTATCGTGTTCATACCGTTGTATTGAATGATCCCGGTCGGTTGCTTTCTGTCCACATAATGCATACAGCTTTGGTTTCTGGTTGGGCCGGCTCAATGGCTCTATACGAATTAGCGGTTTTTGATCCCTCTGACCCCGTTCTTGATCCAATGTGGAGACAGGGTATGTTCGTTATACCCTTCATGACTCGTTTAGGAATAACCAATTCATGGGGCGGTTGGAGTATTACAGGGGGAACTATAACGAATCCGGGTATTTGGAGTTACGAAGGTGTGGCGGGTGCACATATTGTGTTTTCCGGCTTGTGCTTCTTGGCAGCTATCTGGCATTGGGTGTATTGGGACCTAGAAATATTTTGTGATGAACGTACGGGAAAACCCTCTTTGGATTTGCCTAAGATTTTCGGAATTCATTTATTTCTTTCAGGGGTAGCTTGCTTTTGTTTTGGTGCATTTCATGTAACAGGCTTGTATGGTCCTGGAATATGGGTGTCCGATCCTTATGGACTAACTGGAAAAGTACAACCTGTAAATCCAGCGTGGGGCGCGGAAGGTTTTGATCCTTTTGTTCCAGGAGGCATAGCTTCTCATCATATTGCAGCGGGGACATTAGGCATATTAGCAGGTCTATTCCATCTTAGTGTCCGTCCGCCTCAACGTCTATACAAAGGATTACGTATGGGAAATATTGAAACTGTCCTTTCCAGTAGTATCGCTGCTGTGTTTTTTGCAGCTTTCGTTGTTGCTGGAACTATGTGGTATGGTTCAGCAACTACCCCGATTGAATTATTTGGCCCTACTCGTTATCAGTGGGATCAGGGATATTTTCAGCAAGAAATATATCGAAGAGTTGGTGCTGGACTAGTCGAAAATCAGAGTTTATCGGAAGCTTGGTCAAAAATTCCCGAAAAATTAGCTTTTTATGATTACATTGGTAATAATCCGGCAAAAGGAGGATTATTCAGAGCGGGCTCAATGGACAATGGGGATGGAATAGCTGTTGGATGGTTAGGACACCCTATCTTTAGAGATAAAGAAGGACACGAGCTTTTTGTACGTCGTATGCCTACTTTTTTTGAAACATTTCCAGTAGTTTTGGTAGATGGAGATGGAATTGTGAGAGCTGATGTTCCTTTTAGAAGGGCAGAATCAAAGTATAGTGTCGAACAAGTAGGTGTAACTGTTGAATTCTATGGTGGCGAACTTAATGGAGTTAGTTACAGTGATCCAGCCACTGTGAAAAAATATGCTAGACGCGCCCAATTGGGGGAAATTTTTGAATTGGATCGGGCTACTTTGAAATCCGACGGTGTTTTTCGTAGCAGTCCAAGGGGTTGGTTCACTTTCGGGCATGCTTCATTTGCTTTGCTTTTCTTTTTCGGACACATTTGGCATGGCGCTAGAACCTTGTTCCGGGATGTTTTTGCTGGTATTGATCCAGATTTGGATGCTCAAGTGGAATTTGGAACATTCCAAAAAATTGGAGATCCAACCACAAGGAGACAGATAGTCTGATACAACATTGCTCTGGTATTTTTCGCCTATATTTGAATTTGATTTTTTTTTTACATGGGATAGGTGGCGGAGAAATCGTGACTTGAATCACTGCTTTTCTTTGACTCTTTCCCTTTCTTTATCTGATTGATAAATGATCCAAGATGAATAGATTTGGAAGCTATAATTGTAAACCACGATCGAATCCATGGAAGCATTGGTTTATACATTCCTGTTAGTCTCTACTCTAGGGATAATTTTTTTCGCTATCTTTTTTCGAGACCCTCCTAGGGTTCCGACTAAAAAAATGAAATGATTTTTCATTATCTCAATTGAAGTAATGAACCTCCCAATACGGGAGGTTCATTACTTCGACTAGTCCCCGTGTTCCTCGAATGGGTCTCTTAGTTGTTGAGAGGGTTGCCCAAAAGCAGTATATAAGGCGTACCCAGTAAAGCTTACAAGTAAACCAGATATGGAGATGGCGACTAAGGTTGCTGTTTCCATTATTCGATTTCAAGATCGCGATGGGTCTACAATAAGATAGTTTATTTACAACTACAACGGAATGGTATACAAAGTCAACAGATCTTAACCGATGAAATAGTATTTATGGCTACACAAACTGTTGAGGGTAGTTCTAGATCTGGGCCAAGACGAACTCTTGTAGGGGATTTGTTGAAACCGTTGAATTCGGAATATGGTAAAGTAGCTCCGGGCTGGGGTACTACTCCTCTTATGGGAGTCGCAATGGCTCTATTTGCGGTATTCTTATCTATTATTTTGGAGATTTATAATTCTTCCGTTCTATTGGATGGAATTTCAGTGAGTTAGGTTCATAAGAGCAATGAAGTACTAGTAAAAAAAAACAACTTAGGACTCGGATTTCTAGTCCATTTTGGTAGTTCGACTGTGAAATTCCTTTGTTTCGGTATTTCCGGAATATGAGTGTGTGACTTGTTATAATTGATCCTATTGATATACAGAAAATGGATCTGTCATCTCGATAGAGATGATTCTACCTCGTCGGATATTTATATTTATTCTAGTTTCCGAAGCACGAAATAAATATATTGAATAGATCAAGAAAAGAAATATTTTGACTATGATTCATACCTATTATTCAAACCTCGTAACCGGACTCAAAAAAAAAAATTTAAAAAGGTATTTCCTAAGTCAAACAATTTTTCTTCTTTCAGAACTATGTACTTTGACGGAAGTACAACTATTTCTCTGGATTTTGTTGAGTCATTACGTCTATTCATTAAATAAGTGATGATCAAATGGTTCTTACTCGGAGAACCTTTGAGTTTTGTTTGGGGACTTATTGATGAATCATCGTGGTTCTAGTATGAATCTGAGGTTTCAAGTGATTTGATTCATAGGGTCTCAACAAGAGAATTCCTATCAAAAGTAAAACAATAGTCAATTTTCATTACGCAAAAAAACTCAAATAAAATACTAAATAGGGGAAGAGAAGATTCAAGAAGCCTGTAATAATCAATATAAAAAATATAAAAAAGAAAGACGGATGAGCTAACTTGATATTTTTTAGCATTATCATCACAAAAAACAGATTTCGGATTTTTATTTCTTCGGATCTTCAGGGTAGATTGAATCAAGTGGCTAAAAAGTTAAAATTTTTTATTACATATCCGTTGAAACAGTATTTGTATGTTTTTGCTTGAGCCGTACGAGATGAAATTCTCATATACGGTTCTCGGGGGGGGTTCCTCGGTTTACCTATCTCAATAAAGTATATGACTGGTTCGAAGAGCGTCTCGAGATTCAGGCGATTGCAGATGATATAACTAGTAAATATGTTCCTCCTCACGTCAACATATTTTATTGTTTAGGGGGGATCACACTTACTTGTTTTTTAGTACAAGTAGCTACGGGTTTTGCTATGACTTTTTACTATCGACCAACTGTTACGGAGGCCTTTTCCTCTGTTCAATACATAATGACTGAGGCCAACTTTGGTTGGTTAATCCGATCAGTTCATCGATGGTCAGCAAGTATGATGGTTCTAATGATGATTTTGCACGTATTTCGTGTGTATCTCACAGGCGGATTTAAAAAACCTCGCGAATTAACTTGGGTTACGGGTGTAGTTCTCGCTGTATTGACTGCATCTTTTGGTGTAACTGGTTATTCCTTACCTTGGGACCAAATTGGTTATTGGGCAGTCAAAATTGTGACAGGTGTACCTGAAGCTATTCCTGTAATAGGATCGCCTTTGGTAGAGTTATTACGCGGAAGTGCTAGTGTGGGTCAATCCACTTTAACTCGTTTTTATAGTTTACACACTTTTGTATTGCCTCTTCTTACTGCCGTATTTATGTTAATGCACTTCTCAATGATACGTAAGCAAGGTATTTCAGGTCCTTTATAAACTAAAGAAGACAGATCATAGATATTTGTAATCGATCATATATTATCTCGGAAAGGAACAATAGTATCTTATTGCTACAAATATGGATTATTGAAAAAAAAAATAAGACATATTGTTTGGATATTTCTCTTCAACTCCGAAGTATTCTTTATTTGATATGATACTTTGATATGAATAGTTGAAGCGGATCCTCCGAAGAGAAGATGGATTATGGGAGTGTGTGGCTTGAACTATTGATTGGGCCATGCGGATAAATTCATATATCCGCCACATTGGAATTCACGACCAAATGTGTCTCCGCATCCAATCACCGCGCGAGTCCCCCTACGTAGCGGAAGATAGGCCGGTTCGCTTGAGGAGAATTTTTTCCATGATCATACCCGAATCCATGTTATGCATGGGCAGGCTCCGTAAGATCCCGTAAAATAGATGATGTGACATAATCTGGATTATGTTCGATCTATTCTACTTACTTATTTATAGTATGGAAATGCATCCATTTCCTTTGCATCCATCCAGATCCATGATATTATCGGAGTTAAATAAGGGATCTAAGGAAAAACAGAGGTTAAACTGTATTAGTAACAAGTAAATTCTTTGTATTTATAAGAAGACTCGCGATATTGTGAGAATAAATACCAATCACAAGATATGAGATAATCCAAAAAGCACTCGATCATGATCCAATTTTGAAGCCTACTCGGATATTGAGCATTTACCTGTAAGAACTTAATTCTTGCCAATGAATAGTTGCAACTCCGGAAAAATGGAGTTCGATAAATATTTTCTTACATAGAGTCACTCTATCACTCTATATGTGTAGATATGGATGAAATATAGATTTGATATAGATCTACTTCTGTCATTCCTTTGATTTGATTCTTGCTCGAGCCGGATGATGAAAAATTCTCATGTCCGGTTCTTTCGGGGGGTGGATCCATAAGAATTCACCTATCCCAATAACAAAGAAACCTGACTTGAATGATCCTGTATTAAGAGCTAAATTGGCTAAAGGGATGGGACATAATTATTACGGAGAACCCGCATGGCCCAATGATCTTTTATATATTTTTCCAGTAGTTATTTTGGGTACTATAGCATGTAACGTAGGCTTAGCGGTCCTGGAACCCTCAATGATTGGTGAACCGGCGGATCCATTTGCAACTCCTTTGGAAATATTACCCGAATGGTACTTCTTTCCCGTATTTCAAATACTTCGCACAGTACCCAATAAGTTGTTGGGTGTTCTTTTAATGGTTTCAGTACCCGCGGGATTATTAACAGTACCCTTTTTGGAGAATGTCAATAAATTCCAAAATCCATTTCGTCGTCCAGTATCTACAACAGTCTTTTTGATCGGTACCGCAGTAGCTCTTTGGTTAGGTATTGGAGCAACATTACCTATTGATAAATCCCTTACTTTAGGTCTTTTTTAAATTGATTCAACCGTGAAATACTGCGCGTAGGTATCTAGGGAAGATTCAGTTTGAATCGACTATTCCCTAGATACATTATTTTTAATCCATCTCAATAGGGATTGTAAGATTAAATAAAAAATTTCTTCTTTATTTTTTTTTTAATTTTATATATTTAATTTTATATATATATTTTAATATTTTAAGTTATATATAAGTTATATAGTTATATATAATATATTTAAGTTATATAAGTTATATATAATATATAATATAAATAATATATAATATAACTATATATATAATATAACTATATAATATAACTATATAATATAACTATGGTAAATTAATTGTGAAATGCTTCTGTAGAATGTCCACTATCTGTTTTACATCTTCTATCCGAAGATATTCAATTTTCATAAGATCTTCTTGCAAAAGGTCAAATAATGTATGTATATTGGACCTTTTGAGACAATTATAGGTCCTGGAAGGCAATTCTGATTGGTCAATAAAAATACATTTCAATGCAATTTCTTTTTTGTTTTTCTTTAGATTAGCTAATCTATCATGAAAGGTAAAAGGGGGTAAAGTAAATCTGCTTTTATTTTCTTCGAAATTAATGTCCTTTTCCTCTGCATGTAGAAAAGGAATAAATAAATCAATCAAATTACGAGAAGCTTCATGGAGTGCTTCTTTAGGAGTTAAACTTCCATTTGTCCATATTTCTAGAAAAAGGATCTCTTGTTTTTCATTTCCATTCCCATAAGAATAAATACTATGATTCGCATTTCGAACAGGCATGGGTACAGCATCTATAGGATAACTTCCATCTTGAGAGTTATTTGTGGGTCTCATACGATATCCGCGATCTCTTTGGATTTGTAATCCAATGCACAAATCAAGAGGCTCTGTCAGGGTAGCTATATGCTGTGTAGTGTCAACTATCTCCACAGACGGCGGTAGAATAATATCTTGAGCTGTTATGTATCTGGGGCCTTTGACGCAAATGGATGCGTCTCGAATGCCATATAGATTACTTCTTAATACAATTTCTTTCAAATTCATTAAAATTTCATGTACTGATTCTTCAATACCCCCTATCGTAGAATATTCATGTGGTACTTTTTCAGATTTTGCACGTGTTATACATGTTCCTTCTATTTCTTCAAGTAAAATCCGTCGTATAGCAATACCCATGGTATCGGCTTGACCTTTCATAAGCGGGGACAGAACGAAACGCCCATAATAAAGACGCTTACTGTCTATTCTTGATTCAACACACTTCCACTGTAGTGTTCGAGTGGATCCTGCTATTTCCTCTCGAACCATAATAATATATTATTGTTATTTGATTAGATTATTGAATTGTTTATTTCTCGTGACTTGAAATCTGTTCAATTCTTATTTCTATATATGTCTTTTTTTAGGGGGTCTACACCCATTATGTGGCATAGGAGTTATATCGCGTACGAAATTTAATAGTATACCACTTCGACGAATAGCTCGTAATGCTGCATCTCGTCCGGGACCAGGACCCTTTATCATGACTTCTGCGCGTTGCATACCTTGACGAACTACTGTATGAATAGCATCTCCAGCTGTGGCTTGAGCAGCAAAAGGTGTTCCTTTTTTTGCGCCTTTGAATCCAGAAGTACCCGCGGAGGACCAAAAAACCACTTGCCCTCGTACATCTGTAACAGTTACAATAGTATTGTTGAAACTCGCTTGAACATGAATAATTCCTTTTGGTATTCTACGTCCATTCTTACGCGAACCAATACGTCTACTTCTACGTGAACTCATTCTTGTTCTACGTGAACTAATTCTTGGTATAGGTTTTGTCATATTTTATCATCTCATAAATATGAGTCAGAAATATACGGAGATATCCATTTCATGTTAAAACGGATTCTTTATTTTTACATTGATCCTTATCCTTCCTTTAGAAAACTCAAAAGATTATCCTTGTCTCTGTTTATGTCTTAGATTAGAACAAATCACTATAATTCGTCCGTGCCTACGGATCAGTCGACATTTTCCACAAATTTTACGAACAGAAACCCTTTTTTTCATATTTACGATTCCCTTACCTTGATTCTGAATCTATTCTTTGAAATAAAAAAAAAAAGTTTCCTTAATTTTTGAACCTCGAATTGTATCCCCCCACGAATGAAATTAAAAAAATCTCCTAATCGTTCAAAACTTCGTTGCGAAGTCTATAAATTATATGTCCCCCGCCGGTTGAATCATAACTACTTACTTCGTTTTGACTCTATCTCCTGGTAGTATCAGGATAAAACCGTGTCGGATCCTCCCCGAAACATACCGTTGAGAAGTTATTCAGTAATTAAACCCTCATGAATCCATTTTTGTTCTTTTATTCCGGGTAACCTTTCCTTGAAGTATCAATTAATGGGGGAGCAGTCATATAACTCACTTTTCCTCTCTTTTTCTTTTCATTCTTTTCACAACTGAGAAGTTAGAGATCAAATTAGGATGCCGTAGGAAAAGGATCACCATATATAACACAAAATTTCTCCCCCAACGCCTTCTAGGCGAGCTTCTCGATCTGTCATTATACCTCGAGAAGTAGAAAGAATAGCAATCCCCATTCCGCCTAAAATCCTAGGAATTCGTTGGTAGTTGGAATAGATTCGTAGACCTGGTCGGCTGATACGCTTTAAAATAGTTTTATATATTCTTTCCCTAGTTCTGTTATGTCGCAGGGTTGAAACCAAGAAATTTTTCTTACTTTCTCGATGTTTTCTAACGTTTTCAATAAAACCTTCTCGCAGAAGTATTTTAACAAAGTTTTCGGTGATATTAGTAGATGCTATTCGAACCGTTCTTTTTTTTTTCATGTCAGCATTTCTTATAGAAGTTATTATTTCGGAAATAGTGTCCCTACCCATGATGAACTATAATTATAGTTGTAGTTGCCTCCTAATTTTGATATAATCAACGTGTTTATTTTTTTTTTTATGAATTCATAAAAAAAAAAGTATATGCTTGAGACACAATCTACTAATTTTTCTATTTCAGATATTCTACTATATCATAATTTCATCTACTAATATTTATAATACTTCAGGAGCTAATGAGACAATTTTAGTGAAATTGAATTCTCTCAATTCCTCAGCGATTCCACCAAAAACTCGAGTCCCTTTTGGATTTCCTTTTTGATCAATGACAATTGCTGCATTGTCATCATATCGTATTATCATACCGTCTTCACGCTTGAGTTCTTTACACGTACGTACAATTACAGCTCTAATTACTTCTGATCTTTTGAGCGGCATATTGGACGCTGCTTCTTTGATTACAGCAACAATAACGTCACCAATATGAGCATATCGGCGATTACTAGTTCCTAAAATTCGAATACACATCAATTTTCGAGCCCCGCAATTATCCGCTACATTTAAAAGGGTCTGAGGTTGAATCATATCACTTTTTATCTGCTCTTTCAATGCAAAGGACAAAGAAAGAAAAGAAATATTATCTGTCCAGAAAAAAATAAACCCGCAATTGTATTTTTTCATTCATTCCTAATGCCCTTTTCTTTTGTTCTACATCTCTATCCCGCAATAATAAATTGAGTTCGTATAGGCATTTTGTACGCAGCTATTGAAATGGCTGCTCTGGCCACAGTTTCGGATACTCCGCCTATTTCATAAAGTATTCGACCCGGCTTAACAACGGATACAAAATATTCGGGAGACCCTTTCCCCGAACCCATACGTGTTTCTGTAGATCTTACTGTAACAGGTTTGTCGGGAAATATACGTACCCATATTTTTCCACCACGACGTGCATATCGGGTCATTGCTCTTCGTCCCGCTTCTATTTGTCTAGCTGTGATCCAAGCGGGTTCAAGTGCCTGAAGAGCGTATCTTCCAAAACAAATATGATTGCCTCTATAAGATATTCCTTTCATTCTTCCTCTATGTTGTTTACAGAATCTGGTTCTTTTGGGGTTATAGTTGATGGTTGTTTCCCTCTTCCATCTCTACTGCAGAACCGGACATGAGAGTTTCTTCTCATCCGGCTCCTCGCGAAAGAAGAAAAAATTCAATATAAAGATTAAAATATTCAATAATATTACACATGTATTTTATTAATAATACACTAAAATACACTAAATAGTGGGATTTTTTGATATTACATAGGAAAGCTGCATGCAAGATATATTTACCTACAACTAATATATTTACCTACTATAATAAAAATAAATGTATCAAATTATAAATATATAAATATGTAAATAATTAGATAATATATTATCTTAAATATTATCTAATTAATACTAATTAAATAATTAATAAATACTAATTAAATAATTAATACTAATACTAATTAAAATTAATCTAATTAAATAATTAATACTAATACTAATTAAAATTAATACTAATTAATATCTAAACTAATTTTAATATCTAAACTAATTAATATCTAATTAATAATATTCTAATTAATAACATTAATAATATATATATATAATTAATTAATATAATTATAATTTATAATAATATAATATTTATAACAATATAATAATAATTAATATATAAATTTAATATATAAATTTTTTTTTTTAACTTTTTTTTTTTTTTTAATATAAATTTTTTAATCCAAAAAATCAACGTTTCGCGGGCGAATATTGACTCTTTTCTGCTTCATTTGTAGGGTCAACCCGTGACTGTTTCAGAAAAATTTAATTAATTGGTTCCTGGTCCGTTCCGCCATCCCACCCAATGAATCATTAGGATTCGTTTTCAATAGAATCCTATGCAGTCACGGGTTCCGTCGTTCCTATAGCTTCTTCGTCAATGATTAGGCCTGAACTCGACAATGGAGCTCCCAACAAAATGTGTTTCCGGGTTAATTTCCTCAGTTTCTATTAACTCGGGGCTCTTTTTCAGTATTGATGCTTTATCACACTGCCTTTCTTTTATAAAAAAAAAAAATGATTCATAAACCATACATATTGGAATCATATATCGTTGATATTTTTTCTTTCTATCTATCGTCCTTCCATTTAATTTATCTACATCCCCTTATTATTCCCGGTCGGATCCAATTTATTTTTTTGGAAAAATTTGCAGTTGCTACAACTATATGATCGATACCTCATATAGTGACTGTTTTGGGGATCTCGACAATACGAAGTCATAAGTTGGTTATTAGTTTCTATAGTTACTAGTTCATAATAGTAGTCAGTCTATTTTTTTTTTATCCTGACTCTAAAGAAAAACCAAGACAACGAGTCACACACTAAGCATAGCAATTCTATCAAAAATGTAAATCAAATTTTTATTCATTCCTATAGAATTAAAGGAATTAAACTCATATTTGATTCAACACAACAAGCAGGAGGAAAATAAAACAGTTTTTCATTTTTTGTTCTATCACTGGATAGAATGGTAAGACAAAAAAGGTCCATTATTTTCCGTCTACAAATATCCAAATTTTTATGCCTAATACTCCATGGATAGTTTGAATTGTATAGGAACAATGATCAATTTTAGCGCGAATGGTTTGTAGGGGAAGCCTACCTTTTCTGATCCATTTGACACGTGCAACTTCTTTTCCGCCGATACGCCCTGCAATTTGTATTTTAATTCCTTTTGTATCTGTTTGTTTAGTTAATTCAATAGCCTTTTTCATTGCTTTTCGAAACGGAACTCTATTTTTTAACTGTAAAGCTATGTATTCTGCCAGAATTTTAGGTTGTCCATAAGGTTTTTCAATTTTTGTGATAGCAATGTTGAGTCTCCGGTTTACAGAATTCAATTCTTTTTGTACATTCGTTTGTAATTCTTCGATTCCTCGTCCTCGACCGTCTATTAATAAATTTGGGAATCCAATATAGATTATGACCTGAATAAGATCGATTCTTTTTTGAATTTCTATATGTGTAATTCCCTCGAAACCTGAGGATATTCTCATATTTACATAATTCTTGATACAATCTCGTATTTTTTCATCTTCCTGGAGACCAATGGAAAAACTTTTTGGTTGTGCGAACCAAAAGGAATGATGATTTTGGGTTGTACCAAGTCTGAAACCAAGTGGATTTATTTTTTGTGCCATATTATTCTATTATTTTTCCATCCATATGTTATTTCTAAATATGAATCTAAATCTTAGACTCATATTTAGATTTTTTTAGATTTATTCTTTAATACAATTGTTATATGGCAGGTAGGTCGTTTTATTAGATAACCGCGCCCTCTAGCTCTAGGTCTCAAC